CTCTAAAAGAAATACGGGGTTCTGCTGCTGTCGTCAACATGCTTGGTCCCGCTTATGGGGTCAAATCAATACGTCCTAAGAAGAAATATTTGAATATCAATCTCATCGATATCGTCGATCTCATATTCATCAATCGAATCACTTTTTCGCTAAATACGAGACACCTAAGTCATACAAGTAAAGAGATCTATTCATCGATAAGAAAAAGAAAAAGCGTGAACGAGGGTTGGATTGATGATAAAATAGAATCCTGGGTCGCGAACAGTGATTCGATTGGTGATGAAGAAAGAGAATTCTTGGTTCCGTTCTCCACCTTAACGACAGAAAAGGAGATTGATCCAATTCTATGGAGTCTGACTCATAGTGATCATTTATCAAAGAATGACTCTGGTTATCAAATGATTGAACAACCGGGAGCAATTTACTTACGATACTTAGTTGACATTCATAAAAGGTATCTAATGAATTATGAGTTCAATACATCCTGTTTAGCAGAAAGGCGGATATTCCTTGCTCATTATCAGACACTCACTTATTCACAAACTTCGTGTGTGGCTAATAGTTTTCATTTCCCATCTCATGGAAAACCCTTTTCGCTCCGCTTAGCCTTATCCCCCTCTAGGGGTATTTTAGTGATAGGTTCTATAGGAAGTGGACGATCCTATTTGGTCAAATACCTAGCGGCAAACTCCTATGTTCCTTTCATTACGGTATTTCTGAACAAGTTCCTGGATAACAAGCCTAAAGGTTTTCTTATTGATGATATCAATATTGATGATATCAATATTGATGATATCAATATTGATGATAGTGACGATATTGATGCTAGTGACGATATCGATCGTGACCTTGATACGGAGCTGGAGCTGCTAACTACGATGAATGCGCTAACTATGGATATGATGCTGGAAATAGACCGATTTTATATCACCCTTCAATTCGAATTAGCAAAAGCAATTTCTCCTTGCATAATATGGATTCCAAGCATTCATGATCTAGATGTGAATGAGTCGAATTACTTATCCCTCGGTCTATTAGTGAACCATCTCTCCAGGGATTGTGAAAGATGTTCCGCTAGAAATATTCTTGTTTTTGCTTCGACTCATATTCCCCAAAAAGTGGATCCCGCTCTAATAGCTCCGAATAGATTAAATACGTGCATTAAAATACGAAGGCTTCTTATTCCACAACAACGAAAGCACTTTTTCACTCTTTCATATACTAGGGGATTTCACTTGGAAAAGAAAATGTTCCATAATAACGGATTCGGGTCCATAACCATGGGTTCCAATGCACGAGCTCTTGTAGCACTTACCAACGAGGCCCTATCGATTAGTATTACACAGAAGAAATCAATTATAGACACGAATACAATTAGATCCGCTCTTCATAGACAAACTTGGGATTTGCGATCCCAGGTAAGATCGGTTCAGGATCATGGGATCCTTTTCTATCAGATAGGAAGGGCTGTAGCACAAAATGTACTTCTAAGTAATTGCCCCATAGATCCTATATCTATCTATATGAAGAAGAAATCATGTAACGAAGGGGATTCTTATTTGTACAAATGGTACTTCGAACTTGGAACGACCATGAAGAAATTAACGATGCTTCTTTATCTTTTGAGTTGTTCTGCCGGATCGGTCGCTCAAGACCTTTGGTCTCTACCCGGATCCGATGAAAAAAATGGGATCACTTCTTATGGACTCGTTGAAAATGATTCGGATCTAGTTCATGGCCTATTAGAAGTAGAAGGCGCTCTGGTGGGATCTTCACGGACAGAAAAAGATTGCAGCCGGTTTGATAATGATCGAGTGACATTGCTTCTTCGGCCCGAACCGAGGAATCTCTTAGATATGATGCAAAACGGATCTTGTTCTATCCTTGATCAGAGATTTCTCTATGAAAACTACGAATCGGAGTTTGAAGAGGGGGAGGGAGAAGGACCCCTTGACCCGCAACAGATAGAGGAGGGTTTATTCAATCACATAGTTTGGGCTCCTAGAATATGGCGCCCTTGGGCCTTTCTATTTGATTGTATCGAAAGGCCCAATGAATTGGGATTTCCCTATTGGGCCAGGTCATTTCGGGTCAAGCGGATCATTTATGATGAAGAGGATGAGCTTCAAGAGAATGATTCGGGGTTCTTACAGAATGGAACCGTGCAGTACCAGACAAGAGCTAGATCTTCCAAAGAACAAGGCCTTTTTCGAATAAGCCAATTCATTTGGGACCCTGCAGATCCACTCTTTTTCCTATTCAAGGATCCGCCCCCCGGCTCTGTGTTTTCACATCGAGAATTATTTGCAGATGGAGAGGTGTCAAAGGGGCTTCTTACTTCCCAAACAGATCCTCCTACATCTATATATAAAGGCTGGTTTATCAAGAATACGCAAGAAAAGCACTTCGAATTGTTGATTAATCGTCAGAGATGGCTTAGAACCAAAAGTTCATCATCTAATCGATCTTTCCGTTCGAATACTCTATCCGAGAGTTATCA